GGTTACATCCCGTACAAAAGTTAATAGTATACCACTTCTACGAATAGCTCGTAATGCGGCGTCTCTTCCGAGACCGGGACCTTTTATCATGACTTCTGCTCGTTGCATACCTTGATCTACTACTGTACGAATAGCATTTGCTGCTGCAGTTTGAGCGGCAAAGGGCGTCCCTCTTCTCGTACCCTTGAATCCACAAGTACCGGCCGAGGACCAGGAAACCACCCGACCCCGTACATCGGTAACCGTGACAATGGTATTATTGAAACTTGCTTGAACATGAATAACCCCCTTTGGTATTCTACGTGCACTTTTACGTGAACCAATACGTACATTTCTACGTGAACCAGTTCTCGGTACAGCTTTTGCCATATTGTATCATCTCATAAATATGAGTCAGAAATATATGGATATATCCATTTCATGTCAAAACAGATTCTTTATTTGTACGTTGAGCCCTTTAGTGAGTCTGATTATCCTTGTCTTTGTTTATGTCTCGGGTTGGAACAAATTACTCTAATGCGCCCCCGCCTACGGATTAGTCGACATTTTTCACAAATTTTACGAACGGAAGCTCTTATTTTCATATTTGTCATTCCTTATCTTAATTCTGAATCTACTTCTTGGTAGAAAATAAGTTTCTTGAAATTTTTCATCTCGAATCGTATTGAATAAAAACCACCTAATCTTTCGAATCCTTGTTTCGGAGTCGATAAATTATACGTCCTCTGGTTGAATCATAACGACTTACTTCAATTTTGACTTTATCTCCTGGCAGTATCCGTATAAAACTACGTCGGATCTTTCCTGAAACATAACCTAGAATCAGATCTTCATTATCTAACCGAACCCGGAACATGCCGTTGGGAAGTGATTCAGTAATTAAACCTTCATGAATCCATTTTTGTTCTTTCATTCCAGGTAAAGCCCCCTTGAAGCATCAACTAATGGAGGAGAAACGATATTAGACAACTCATCCCCTTTCTTTTTTTTTTTACAAATAGGAAGAGGTTTCGGATCCCATTTGGATATTAAAAGGATTACCATATATAACACAAAATTTCTCCGCCGATTCCTTCTAGTCGAGCCTCCCGGTCTGTCATTATACCTCCAGAAGTCGAAAGAATTACAATCCCCATCCCGCCTAAAATTCTAGGAATTCGTTGAGAGTTAGAATAGATTCGCAGACCGGGTTGACTGATCCGTTTTAAATTTAAAAAATTTCTATAGGGTCTTTTCCTATTCCTTCTATGTCGCAGGGTTAAAATTAAAAAATTTTTGTTTTTTTCTCGATGTTTTCTGACGTTTTCGATAAAACCTTCTCGGAAAAGTATTTTAACAATATTTTCGGTAATATTAGTAGATGCTATGCGAACAACTCTTTTTCTATCCATATCAGCATTTCGTATAGAGGTTATTATCTCAGCAATAGTGTCTCTACCCATGATGAACTAAAATTTTTGGTGCCTCAAAATTGGATATAATTAACATGTTTTTCTTTTTTTTTTATTGGTTTATGAATATGAATTTTTCAAGGTATATGCGTGAGACACAATCTACGAATTAATCTAGTTCTTAATCTATTTCTTTCAAATGCCCCAAGATCTCATTTTATTTTATAATACCTCGGGAGCTAATGAAACTATTTTAGTAAAATTTAATTGTCTCAATTCGCGGGGGATTGCACCAAAAATTCGAGTTCCTTTTGGATTTCCTTCTTGATCAATCACAACTGCAGCATTGTCATCATATCGTATTATCATACCGCTGTCACGTTTAAGTTCTTTACAGGTGCGAACAATTACAGCCCTGACTACTTCTGATTTTTCTAGGGGCATATTTGGTACTGCTTCTTTGATCACAGCAACAATAACGTCACCAATATGAGCATATCGACGATTACTAGCTCCTATGATTCGAATACACATCAATTTTCGGGCCCCGCTGTTATCCGCTACATTTAAATGGGTCTGAGGTTGAATCATATGAATTTTTGAGTCTATTCTTCCAATGCAAAGGATGAAGAAAATAAAAGAAATATTGTTTGTCCAAAAAAAGAAACCTGGGGTTTTGTTTCATTCCCAAGACTCATTTCTGTCGGTTCTACATTTTTATCCCGAAATAATAAATTGAGTTCGTATAGGCATTTTGGATGCTGCTATTAAAATAGCCCTTCTAGCTATATTTTCGGTTACTCCACCCATTTCATATAGTATTCGCCCCGGTTTAACAACAGCTACCCAATATTCAGGGGATCCTTTCCCCGAACCCATACGTGTTTCAGCGGGTCTTACTGTAACTGGTTTGTCTGGAAATATACGGACCCATATTTTTCCACCACGGCGTGCATTTCGTGTCATTGCTCGTCGACCTGCTTCGATTTGTCTAGATGTGATCCAAGCAGGTTCAAGTGCCTGAAGAGCATATTTACCGAAACAAATATGATTACCTCGATAAGATATTCCCTTCATTCTTCCTCTATGTTGTTTACGGAATCTAGTTCTTTTGGGGTTATAGTTGATGGTTGTTTCGGAATTCCATCTCTACTACAGAACTGGACGTGAGAGTTTCTTCTCATCCAGCTCCTCGCGAATAAAATGATTCAAAATTGAATTTCAATTAATTTGAATAGATATTTGAACATTTTTATAAAAAATTTTATAAAAAAAAATCGTTTTTTTGTAACGTCCTAATAAATCTTTATTTTCTTTTGTCCTTTATCCAAGTTTACCAATTCAAAAAAAAAAGAAAGTTTTCGCGGGCGAATATTGACTCTTGCAATCTCTATTTCAGTCCTAGCACTTGTTCGTCACTTCTCCGAATAGATGAATTGATTTCCGGTTCATTTCGCCATCCCAACTAGTGAATCATTAAGATTCATTTGTTCAATAAAATCTTTTGCATTCACAGGTTCCTTCGTTCCCACCGCTTCGTACTAAATGGTTAGGCCAGAATTCTACAACGGAGCTCATAATCCAATTTATTCTTGAGTCAACCTTCTTAGTCTTTATTGGCTCGAAGCTCTTGAGTTTTTTCTTCTATAAGAAGGATTCATTTAATATTTCATTATGGATGAATCAATTAGTATTGATGCTTTATTACACTGTCTTTTATGAGATGACTCATAGACCTTACATATTGGAATTCTATATCATTGATATTCTTTTTCTCTCTTTCTCTCATCCTTCCATTTATCCACACCTTTCTTCTGTATTTTGCTTTAAACTTAGAATTCAAGTTTAATTCAAAAAAAATTTCAGTTGCTACAAAGATATGACCGATTTAGCATATCTTGACTGGTTCTTTAGATCCAGATAATATGAAGTGATGAGTTGGTTTTCATACTACCGGGCTGGTCTTTTTTGAATCCTAACCCTAAAAAACCAACGAGTCACACACTAAGCATAGCAATTATATCAAAAGGTCAATTGAATTTTTATTCAACCCTATAGAATTAAGAATTAGTTTGATTGGCCAGGAAAAGAATGAACGAATTTCCCCTTTTTTGTTCTATCAGCGGATAGAAGGAAAAAACAATGAAAGTTTTCTTATTCCTCTTCCTTGTCTATAAAAATCCAAATTTTGATGCCTAATACCCCATAGATAGTCCGAACTGTATAGGAACAATAATCAATTTTAGCTCGAATGGTTTGTAGGGGAACCCTACCCTCCCGGATCCATTCGACACGTGCAATTTCTTTTCCGTCGATACGCCCTGCAATTTGTACTTGAATTCCTTTTGTATCTGCTTGTTCAGTTAATTCAATAGCCTTTTTCATTGCTTTTCGAAATGAAACTCTATTCTTTAATTGTCCGGCTATAAATTCTGCAAGAATATTAGGGTTTCCATAAGGTTTTGCAATTCTTGTGATAGCAATGTTAAGTTTTCGGTTCACAGAATGAAATTCTTTTTGTAGATTCGTCTGTAATTCTTCGATTCCTCGTGGTCTACTTTCGATTAATAACTTTGGGAATCCCATAAAGATTATGACCTGGATCAAATCGATTCTTTTTTGAATCTCTATACGGGCAATTCCCTCGGCGCCGGAGGATATTCTCATATTCTTTTGAATATAATTTTTGATAAAATCTCTTATTTTTTGATCTTCTTGTAGACCCTCAGAATAATTTTTTGGTTGTGCAAACCAAAGGGAATGGTGACTTTGGGTTGTACCAAGTCGGAAACCAAGTGGATTTATTTTTTGTCCCATACTACCTCACTAATACACATCATGATATACCATAGTTGTCTTTTTCCATCTAGGGTTTTTTAACGAATATAAATATATCTCTTCATATTCATCTAAAGATATATCTTTCACTACAATAGTTATATGACAGGTAGCTTTTTTTATCGCATAACTACGTCCTCGAGCTCTAGGTTTTAATTTCTTCGCGGTAGTACCCTCGTTAACCTCAGCTTTACTAATTACTAAATTGGCTTCGTCGGAACCCATATTGTAACTAGCATTTGCTGCTGCAGAATAAACCAATTTAAAAATTGGATAACATGCTTTATAGGGCATGAGTTCTAGTATCATAAGTGTTTCCTCATAGGAACGTCCGCGAATTTGATCAATTACTCTTCTTGCTTTGTCAGCAGATAGAGATATATGTCGACCTAAAGCGTATACTTCTGTTTTGTTCTTCTTTAGCATAAGGTTTCTCTCCTACTAATGAATCATAAGTCACTATTTATATGTTTTTTAAGATAAGATTAACGAGGAGATCTATTATCGCTTTTTGCATGTCCTCGGAAATTCAAAGTAGGTACAAATTCTCCCAATTTGTGACCTACCATACGATCTGTTATATAAATAGGCAAATGCTCCTTACCATTATGAATAGCAATCGTATGGCCGATCATTGTGGGTATAATGGTAGATGCACGGGACCAAGTTACGATTATTTCTTTTTCTGCTTTTTTATTAAGCTTATCAATTTTTCTTAATAAATGATTGGCTACAAAAGGATTTTTTTTTACTGAACGTATCACAGCTTAC